CAAATGGTGGCGGGTATTAGGTTTTTAAGAGGAAATTTTCTAAGAGGCCAATTGATGGGGGGAGGAGAACAAATAAGGAGAAGTAAACCACGGAGGCAACTTGGCCAATTATTACAAACGGGTCTTCTACGGGCTGTCCTCCAATTCATGTTAAAATTAGGGCAGTGGAAATTAAGGATCAAAAAAAGATTTTGGCCAGGGGGCGGAATATTAAGCTGCGTTGCTTAGATGTGTGGGTAATTGGCACGATTAGGAGGACAAGAATAGCAAGAAGGAGGGCCAGTACTCCGCCTAGTTTATTAGGAATTGACCGGAGGATGGCGTAGGCAAATAGGAAGTATCACTCCGGCTTGATGTGCGGTGGGGTAACAAGGGGGTTAGCTGGAATGAAGTTGTCAGGGTCCCCTAATAAATTTGGGGTAAAGGTTGAAATGGTTGCGAGGGCGCCTAGTATAATGGCAAATCCAAAGAGGTCTTTATAGGTGTAGTAGGCGTGAAATGGTACTTTATCTAAATTAGAATTTAGGCCTGTGGGATTAGAAGATCCTGTTTGGTGGAGGAAGAGGAGGTGAATAATAGTGGCCCCAGCAATAGCAAAGGGAAGAATAAAATGAAACGTAAAAAATCGTGTAAGAGTGGCATTGTCAACAGAAAACCCCCCTCAGATCCACTGGACCAGGTCGGTTCCAATATATGGGGCAGCAGAGAGTAAATTAGTAATTACAGTCGCGCCTCAGAAGGATATTTGTCCTCATGGTAAAACATAACCTACAAATGCTGTTGCTATAACAAGGAACAACAGTACTACTCCAATGTTTCATGTTTCTTTGAAGAGAAACGAGCCGTAGTAAAGACCCCGACCAATATGGAGGTAAATACAAATAAAAAAGAAAGATGCTCCGTTTGCATGGAGGTTGCGTAGGAGTCATCCGTTATTAACATCTCGACAAATGTGGGCGACGGATGAAAAGGCGAGGGATGTGTCTGCTGTATAGTGTATAGCTAGAAATAGGCCTGTTACAATCTGGGTAACTAAACAAATGCCTAGCAGTGAGCCAAAGTTTCATCAGGCGGATAAGTTAGCTGGGGCAGGTAAGTCAATGAATGAATTATTAATAATTTTTAAGATTGGGTGGGATTTTCGGATTGCGGGGGCCATAAAGTTCTTGTAGTTGAGCTACAACAATAGTTTTTCAGATTATGGGTCTAGGTTAAAGTCCTGGCAAGAATAGATGTTTACAGAGTTTTGTTTAATTATGGGTATTTTAGGTGTGGCCTCAAACCCGTCCCCCTATTATGCGGCTTTAAGTTTGGTTTTAGGGGCGGGGGCGGGGTGTTTTTTAATAATTAATGGGGGAGTTACTTTTTTGTCTTTAGTATTGTTTTTAATCTATCTGGGGGGCATAATAGTCGTCTTTGCTTACTGCACGGCCTTGGTGGCTGAGCCTTACCCAGAGGCTTGAGGCAACTTAGGAATTTTTGTTTGTCTCGGGTTTTGTATCATATTAATTTGAAGTGGCTTAAATGGGTGATTTGATGTGGGGGTATCAAATTTTTGTGGGGAAGAAACGGTAGGGCTTCATGATTTATGGGGGGTGGCTAATTTATATTGGGGGGGTGGGTGATTCTTACTGGGGGGAGGATGAGGCTTACTATTATGCTTATTTGTGGTTTTAGAGGTTGTTGCTGGGTATAAAACTGGGGCTTTAAAAGCTGTGAGGGGGGGGGGTGATAAGCATTTGGAGTTCTTATAAAAATGACAGGGATAAATAACATTAAGGTAATGAGCAGGGCAGATAAATAAAGTTTAATTAGGCCTGTTTGGCTTAAACGAACTATATGTATGGGTGGCAGTTGTAGGTTTTTTAGTAACTCTGGCATGAGGGTCTTTAGCAAGATAATATCTAAAATATGGGCAGCCAGTTTTCAGGAAAAGTCTAATACAATTGTGGTTAAAGAGCGGTGGAGAACAGTTGGGTAGAAGTTTGTGGAGAAGTGTTTAGAAAAGATTTTATTTTTTGGTTTTTCGGTTCAGTGGTGTTTTGCTAGGTCATAGGCAAGAATAAATGAAAATAAGGTAATGAGGGAGGCAGTTAGTTTAATGTAAAGAGGCATCGTGTGGGTTACTTCATTATTAGGAATAAAAAAGTGTAAGATAAGTCAGCCTGCAAAAATACTTCCCAGGCCGAGTCGGGTGATTGTCATAAAGATTGGGGTTGATAATTCATTGAAGTTTACAAGAGTGTTGTGGCGGGGATATTGAAGGGTTGTATAAAATATTAAGCGGAGGCTGTATACTGCGGTAAATGCTACTGCGATAAGTGTTAGGAGAAGGGCAGTGAGGTTAACGTAGGAGGTATTTATAGCTTCGATAATGGTGTCTTTAGAATAGAAGCCAGCAAGAAAGGGGGCCCCTATGAGGGCAAAGCTCCCAATTGTTATACAGGTAGTGGTAATGGGCAGATGATATTGCAAGCCTCCCATTTTTCGAATGTCTTGTTCATCATTTAAGCTGTGAATAATAATTCCGGAGCATAAGAATAGTATGGCTTTAAAGAAGGCGTGAGTACAAATATGAAACAGCGCTAGATGGGGAAGATTTAAGCCAATAGAAACTATTATTAGGCCCAGTTGACTGGAGGTAGAATAGGCGATAATTTTCTTAACATCATTTTGTGTTAAGGCAGCTGTTGCAGCAAATACAGTTGAAATGGCGCCCAGACATAAACAGGTGGTGAGGGCAAAGCCATTAAGTTCTAGCATAGGGTGTACTCGAATAAGAAGATAGATGCCGGCAACTACTATGGTGCTAGAGTGGAGGAGGGCTGAAACTGGGGTGGGCCCTTCTATTGCGGAGGCTAGTCAGGGGTGTAGGCCAAACTGAGCAGATTTACTAGCTGCTGCTAAGATAAAGCCCAGTAGGGGGAATGTTGAGGATTCGGCAGTTGTTAGGGCAAAGTCTAAGCCAATGGCCCCAGAATGAGCAACCAGCCAACAGAATGCTATTAAAAAGCCGATGTCCCCTACACGGTTATAAAGGACAGCTTGGAGGGCTGCAACAATAGCGTCATTTCGTGCATAATATCACCCAATCAGTAAAAATGACATTAGGCCTACTCCTTCTCACCCTAAAAATAGTGTAATTAAATTGCCTGAGGTGACAAGAATAACTATTGTTAGAAGAAAAATAAGAAGGTACTTAATAAATTTGTGTTGATTGGGGTCATGAGATATATACCATTTGGAATACTCTATGATGTTTCAAGTAACAAATAGGGCTACGGGTAAAAAGATAATAGGAAATATATCAAACTTAAAAACAAGGTCTAGGGAGGTGAGGAAGATATCAAATCATGGGATTTTATTAATAAACCCTGTTGTAGTTTCTGAGACGGTCAAGCATAAGGGTAGGAGAGACACAATAAATGCGTGTTTTACTGCTTTTGAGGCGTTAACTATAAAATTAGGGGAAGAGGTAAATAAGAGGGGAAAAATAATAATAATTAAGATTATAATTGATCAAAATAAGTTGGGGTTTTGAGGGAGGGCGCCATAAATCATAATTTTTAACTTGTTTTTGGACAAGAAAGAATGCGGGCAGGCCGAGGAATTGAACCTTGGGGGTGAGGAATTAGCAGTACTCATTACACCAGTCATGCCCGGTGGGTCGTGGGATATTAACCCACAATTCTAGAATCACAATCTAGTATTTTAATTAAATTAGGCTCACTTTTGGGTTTTTGGTTTTGCTAAACCCTAACTAAGAGAAGACTAGGATTTAGGATTAAGAATATTACGGGAACAACATGTAGGGCTAATAGAAGCTGTTCACGAATAACAAGGGGCGTAGGGACTTTAATATGAAGTGGGAATGGTCCACGTATAGTGGAAGCAAGTATATAAAGTGAATACCCGGTGGTAAACAGTAGTGCTAGACAGACAATAAAGAAGCCAATTTTTGACCAGTGAAATAAGGAGGTAAAAATTAAGGTTTCCGCAATAAAGCTGGGTGTTGGGGGAAACCCAATATTAAATAAAACGACAACAAGCCATCAGGCTCCAGCTAGTGGAAAGATTACTAGCGCGCCTCGCAAAATAATAATGGTGCGATTATTGGTGCGTTCATAAAGAGTATTAGCTAGACAAAATAGGGCTGAAGATGTAAGACCGTGCGCAATTATTATTACTGTAGCCCCACTGAAACTCCATGAAGTATGAAGAAGCGCAGCCACTACAACTAAATTTATGTGGCTGACAGAGGAGACAGCAATAATTATTTTTAAGTCTGGTAGACGGAAGCATAAAAATGCAGTAATTATAATTCCAAGGAGGGCAAATATTATGCATACTAGTGCAGTGTGATAAAGGGCTACTGGGAGAATGGTGGATGTACGAATTATTCCATAGCCTCCTAATTTTAATAAAGTGGCTGCAAGAATTATAGAGCCTTCGATTGGGGCTTCAACGTGGGCTTTGGGAAGTCATAGATGCAAACCATACAGGGGAAGTTTAACAAGAAATGCTGTATTTAGGCCAAACCATAATAAGGTAGGGTAGGAAAAAGAAGTGGTTCACATCATTAATGGAAGTTCGGGGGACGGTTTTAATATACCTAAAGTTGAGTAAGTAGCGAGAAGAATCGTGATGAGTGGAACAGCTCCTAGAATTGTATAGAGTGAAAAGTAGGTTGAGGCGTTGAGTCGAACATCTTGAGTTCCCCATCGGGCAATAATAATTATTGTTGGAATTAATGAGGCCTCAAAGAAGAAAAAAAATATTATTAAGTCCGAAGACATAAAGGCCAGAAGGGTGAAGACTTGTAAAAGAGTTGCGTTACCAATAAAGACTCGTTGACGAAACACGGGCTCAGAGCGTATTTTTGGTTGGCTCGCTAACAGTGTGAGGGGAAACAGCCAGCAAGATAGTACTGCTAGTGGGCCCGAAATACTATCAATAATAAATAGTTCACTGTCTAGGTTATACATAAAGTGCATAGAAAACAGTGAAACTAAGAAGCCATGGGCAGAGGTGAATGATCATAATCGATTTGAGGGGGCTCAAATGATTGTTAGGCAAATTGATGTTCATGCAAGAAGTATTATCATCGTAGGAGGTGGAGGGTTTTTAAATTGTCAGACCCTTGTGATCGGGCTGTTGCAACCATTAGGGACAAGCCGAGGCCAGCGTCGCAGGCTGACAGGGTAAGAACAATTAGGGGCAAAAATAGGTCTTTTTGCATGTAAGTAGTTAGGGTTATTGTTAGGAAAATAACTAAAATCATGGACTCTAGCGATAATAGGGTGGATAACAGGTGCGTTCGGTTTAATGTTATACCTATTAGAGCTATAGTGAATAATGCCACGAGTGTATACATAAAGAAACTATGGATTATAACCATAATTTATTGAGTCGAAATCAATCGTCTTGTTTAGACTAGCTTCTTATTCAGCTCACTCTAATCCTCCTTGCATTCATTCGTATAGAAATCCTAGAGTTAGTAAAATAAGAATGGTTGAGGATCAGAAAATTGTTGTGGAGGGGGTGGGGAGATGAATAGCTCAAGGGGTGGGGAGGAGTAGAGCAATTTCAAGATCAAATAGGAGAAAGAGAATGGCCACTAGGAAAAATCGCATTGAGTAGGGAAGTCGGGCTGAACCGAGGGGATCAAATCCGCATTCATATGGTGATAGTTTTTCTATGTCCGGTATAATTATGGGTAGTCAGAAGCTAATCATAATTAGAATAACAGAAATTGATGCTGCGATCAAGAAAAATGTAATCATTATTTTCTCTCGGATTTAAACCAAGACTAGGTAATTGGAAGTCATCTGTACTACTTTGTACTAAGAAAATATGAGCCTCATCAGTAGATGGAGATGTAGAGAAACAGTCATACTACGTCTACAAAGTGTCAATATCATGCTGCTGCTTCGAAGCCAAAGTGATGTTGGGATGTAAAGTGGAAGAATAGTTGGCGGGCCAAGCATGTTAGGAGAAATAGAGACCCAATAATAACGTGTAGGCCATGAAATCCTGTTGCTACAAAAAAGGTGGTGCCGTAGATACCATCAGCGATGGAAAAGGGGGCCTCATAATATTCAATGGCTTGAAGGGCAGTAAAATAGAGTCCCAGAAGAATAGTTAAGAAAAGAGCTTGAATAGTCCCGTTACGATTACTTTGCATAATACTATGATGAGCTCATGTAACAGAAACGCCTGAGGCCAGTAGAACCGCTGTATTTAAAAGGGGCACTTCAAATGGGTTTAGAGGGGTAATACCAGCTGGTGGCCATGTTTCACCGACTTCCGGGGTGGGCGCTAGGCTAGCATCATAAAAAGCTCAAAAGAACCCAATGAAGAAGAATACTTCGGACGTAATAAACAGAATTATGCCATATCGTAAACTTTTTTGAACCGGTAATGTGTGGTGACCCTGGAAGGTTCCTTCCCGTACAACATCTCGTCACCATTGGTATATCGTGAGAATGGTGAGTGCTAACCCCAATACTAGAATTAAAGTTGTGTCAAAATGAAATCACGCGGCGAGGCCAGATGTTAAGAGAAAAGCGGCAGCAGCCCCTATTAAAGGTCAGGGGCTAGGGTCTACTATATGAAAGGCGTGTGCTTGGTGTGTCATAGGTGTTTTCTTGGAGATACAGACTCAGCAAGAGAACAAAAACATATGCCTGAATCATGGCCACCGCAATTTCAAGAATAGTAAGGAGTATAAGTGTCATAAACAAAATAGAGGATACTATTAATGAGGCTAATGTGGCTTCAATGGCTATAGAAATTAGATGAATTAATAGATGGCCTGCTGTTAAGTTAGCCGTTAGCCGGACTCCTAGGGCTAATGGGCGAATAAAAAGGCTTGTAGTTTCAATGAGAATTAAGGCAGGGATTAAAATAGTTGGGGTCCCTTCCGGTAGTAAATGACCAACAGAGGCAGTAAATTGTTCTCGTACACCAATAATTACTGTTGAGAGCCACATTGGAACAGCCAGCCCTAAATTTATTGATAACTGAGTTGTGGGCGTAAATGTATTAGGAAAGAGTCCGAGAATATTTATTGATAATAAAAAGATCATGAGCGCGGTGACTAAGAATGCCCACTTATGCCCGGGGGTGTTGAGAGGCTGAAGAATTTGTTTTGGAAGAGTTTTAAAGAATCATGCTTGGATAGAAATATTTCGGCAAGTGACTCAAGCGTTTGAGGGGGTGAGAACAAATAGCCAGGGGATTAATATTGCAATAATTACTAGAGGCACCCCAAAAAAGTGTGGGGAGGCAAATTGGTGAAAAAGGTTTATTGTCATAATCAAGGTCATGAAAGGCCCCCCGTTTTAGAAGTCTTGGGGTTAAAATCATTGGGGTAAATGTGGTTTAAAATTTTATTGGGGGCTATAAGCAGTAGAATCCCTCAGGATAAAACAAAAATATAGAACCATGGTTCAAAAACAAGCTGTGGCATTCACTAAGGGTGATTATAGCCACCTATATACAGCTTAAAAGGCTGTTGCTGATCCATAGCTTCTTAGTGAAGTATTTTGGGCAGTTAATCAAGATAGGAAACTAGGGAAAGGTAGGGCTTCAACAACAATTGGTATAAAACTATGATTTGCCCCACAGATCTCTGAGCATTGTCCGTAGTACGCGCCTGGGTGGGTAATAAGGAAAGATGTCTGGTTCAGTCGTCCCGGGATCGCATCAATTTTTACCCCTAGAGATGGAACAGCTCAGGAGTGAAGAACATCTTCGGCAGTAACAATTATTCGTGTAGCTAAACCTACGGGGGTTACTATTCGATTATCTACTTCAAGCAGACGAAAATTACCAGGATGGAGGTCCGCTGTAGGAATTATGTAAGAGTCAAAGCTAAGATCCTCTATGTCTGAATATTCGTATGTTCAATATCATTGGTGACCTACAGTTTTTACTGTAATCAGGGGGTTGCTGACCTCATCTATGAGATAAAGAATTCGTAATGATGGAAGGGCAATAATAATAAGAATAACGGCGGGTATGATGGTCCAAACTATTTCTACTGCCTGTGCGTCAATTGTATTGGTATTCGAGAGTTTAGTAGACATAAGTGTAGTGATAATGTATAACACAAGCGTGCTAATTAGGACGGCTGCTATTAAAGTATGATCATGGAAGTAAAGTAACTCTTCTATAATAGGGGAGGCCGCATCTTGAAAGCCTAGTTGAATGGGGTGGGCCATAGAGGGATACAAGAGTTTCACTAGTAATTTTGTCTTGACAAGGCAGTGTTATGTTTTAACTAACCCCCCAAGAAAGTGACAGAGCGGCTATGTGTCTGGCTTGAAATCAGGCGATGGGGGTTCGACTCCCTCCTTTCTCGAACGGTTTTTATTAAAAATGGGGCTTCTTCAAATGTGTGGTGCTGTGGGGGAGACCCTAGTAGTCACTCTACATTGGTAATGTTAAGTTGTTGATCTGTAGTTAGTCGTTTAGAAGAAAAAGCTTCTCAAATAATAAATATTATTATTACCACAGCCACTAAAGAAGTTAATGAACCTACTGAGGACAAAGTGTTTCAAAGGGTATAGGCGTCAGGGTAATCTGAATACCGTCGGGGTATGCCGGCAAGGCCTAGAAAATGTTGAGGGAAGAATGTTATGTTTACTCCTGTAAATATAATAACAAATTGTGCTTTTGCCCAGGTTTTGTGAAGTATAAAGCCTGTAAAAAGAGGAAATCAGTGAACAAATCCGGCTATAATTGCAAAGACGGCCCCTATAGACAGGACATAGTGGAAATGAGCAACTACATAATAAGTGTCATGTAGGACAATATCAATAGAGGAGTTAGCTAGAACAATCCCTGTTAGTCCCCCTACAGTAAATAAGAAAATAAAACCTAAGGCTCACAATATGGCTGCTTCCCATTTGATAACGCCTCCGTGTATAGTGGCGAGTCAGCTAAAAACTTTTACTCCTGTGGGGATGGCAATAATTATTGTTGCGGAAGTAAAGTAGGCGCGGGTGTCAACATTTAAATCAGTAGTAAATATATGATGAGCCCAGACGATAAAGCCTAGAAGGCCAATAGAAAGTATTGCTCATACTATACCCATATAGCCGAATGGTTCTTTTTTATCTGAATAAAAGGCTACAACATGCGAGATAATTCCAAACCCGGGAAGAATAAGAATATATACTTCCGGGTGACCAAAAAATCAGAACAGGTGTTGATAAAGAATGGGGTCTCCCCCCCCTGCCGGATCAAAGAATGTTGTATTTAAGTTTCGATCTGTTAACAACATTGTGATGCCTGCGGCGAGTACGGGAAGAGATAGCAGAAGCAAGACAGCAGTGATTAAAACAGACCAAACAAACAATGGCGTTTGATATTGAGTAGTAGAAGCAGGCTTTATGTTTAGAATTGTGGTAATAAAATTAATAGCCCCTAAAATAGACGATACCCCAGCTAAGTGTAAAGAGAAGATGGCTAAGTCTACTGAGGGTCCTGCGTGGGCAAGGTTCCCTGCTAGAGGGGGATAAACAGTTCAACCGGTTCCCGCTCCGGCTTCTACTGCAGATGAAGCGAGAAGAAGAAAAAATGAGGGGGGGAGGAGTCAGAAGCTTATATTATTTATTCGAGGGAAGGCTATATCAGGGGCCCCTACTATTAGGGGAACAAGTCAGTTGCCAAAGCCCCCAATCAAAATTGGCATGACCATAAAGAAAATTATTACAAATGCGTGGGCAGTAACAATTACATTGTAAATCTGGTCATCACCTAGAAGGGTACCGGGCTGGCTTAGTTCAGCTCGGATAAGGAGGCTGAGGGCAGTCCCAATTATTCCGGCTCAGGCACCGAAGATAAAATAGAGTGTGCCGATATCTTTGTGATTAGTAGAAAAGAGTCAACGGGAAATAAACACAGGCAAGGTAGCCGAGTAGGCGGTGGGTTGTAGCCCCAAAGACAGAGGTTTAAGCCCTCTCCTTGCCAGGCCCTGGGGTGTAACACGCGGAATTGCAAATTCCGAGAAGCAGAATAGGTTCTGCCGGGGCTTCTCCCCTTCCCCCCCCAGGGGAGAAGTAGAATGAAGCTCGCTGGATAGAGCGTTTAGCTGTTAACTAAAATATTACGGGATCGAGGCCCGTCTTTCTAGAGGACTTTGTCTTAATTTAAAGTTTCTGAGTTGCATTTAGAAGATGTAGGATAAAATCCTGCAAGTCCTACAGAAACTAGGAGGTTTTAACTCCTACTAAAGGCTTTGAAGGCCTTTGGTCTGGTTAGCCTAAGTTTCTACATTAATAGAATTAAAGTTGGGGTGAGTGGGAAGGCAAAGATGGCTAAAATGTTCAGGGCTGATGGGAGGTAGGTTTTGTTTAAAGTTCGTCACATCAGAAGGGAATTAGACGTGTTGGGAGATAATGTTAGTGTAATAACATAGGTGAGTCGGAGATAAAAGTAAAGTGACAGAAGTGAGGCAAAAGATACTAGCAGTACCAGAAAAATGGTATTTTGTTTTACTAATTCAAGGGAAATTAGAAGTTTGGGGGAAAATCCTGTAAGAGGGGGTAGGCCCGCTAGTGACAAAAGAACTAACACTATGGAGGTGGTTAGTGCCGGGGATTTTGCTCAGGATGTTGAAATTTGGGTCAGATTGGTAGATGAGAGGGTCATAAGGGATACAAATATGGCTGTTGTTAAAACAATGTAGAGTACAAAGCTATAAATGGCTAATTGAGGATAAAATTTTAAAATAATAACAGTTCAGCCTAAGTGTCCGATTGATGAAAAAGCTAAAATTTTACGTACTTGCGTTTGACTAATACCACCTCAGCCTCCAATAAGAATTGAGGTAATACCTACAGAGGTTAAAACAAAGAGGTTGATGTGTTGTGAAATTTGAAGTAGGAGAACTAGGGGGGCAATTTTTTGTCATGTTGACAGGACAAGTCCTGTAGACAAGGGGGCACCTTGAAGAACGTCCGGTATTCAAAAATGCATCGGGGCTAGGCCTAGTTTTATTATAAGGGCAATAGATAAAATGATGGCAGCGGGGTCTATAGTATATGATAGACTTCACCCTCCTGTTTCTCAGGCGTTATATGAGCAGGAAAACAAAATGAGGGCGGAAGCGGCCGCTTGAGTTAAGAAGTATTTTGTGGCGGCTTCAACGGCTCGGGGATGAAAGTTTTTTGTTAACAGGGGAATAATAGCAAGTGTATTAATTTCAAGACCGATTCAAGCAAGAAGTCAGTGATAGCTCGATAGTGTAATGGTAGTCCCAATAGCGAGACTTATAAGGAGAATTGATAAAGTTATGGGTTTAATTAGTAAAGGATGGATTTTAACCGTCATCTTTGGGGCATGGGCCCAAGAGCTTATTTAGCTGACTTTACTAAAGAATAGTATAGTGGAAGTACATAGGGTTTTGATCTCTATCGTGCAGGTTCAAGTCCTGTTTCTTTAAGGAAATGAGGGGGTTTGAACCCCTATTTACCTCCCTATCAAGGAGGCCCCTATCTTTCGGGCACATTTCCAAGTTTGTGGTGGTGAGATGAGAAAGGAAGTTGGAAATGAAATATGTAAAATGGTGAGGACAATAGTGAGGGGTAAAAAGCTTTTTCATACTAGATGTATAAGCTGATCATAGCGAAATCGAGGATAAGAGGCACGAATTCAGAGAAAAAAAATAACCAAGATTGATGCTTTTATTATTAACACTAGGGTTGAGAGGGGTATAACAAATAAAGGGCCGAGGAACAAAATAGTTGATAAAGTATTTATTATAAGAATGTTAGCGTATTCGGCTAGAAAGAATAGGGCGAACGGCCCCCCAGCGTATTCTACATTAAAGCCTGAGACAAGTTCTGATTCTCCTTCCGTTAAGTCAAATGGGGCTCGATTAGTCTCGGCGAGGGTCGAGATCAGTCATATAAGTGCTAGGGGTCAGGCGGGAAAAATAAGCCAAATATATTGTTGAGTAACATTAAAAAAATATAGAGAAAAGCCTCCTGTCAAAAACACGGTGCAGAGAATAATTAAGGCCAGGGTAACTTCGTAGGAGATGGTTTGAGCTACAGCTCGTAAGGCTCCAATAAGGGCATATTTTGAATTTGAGGCCCATCCGGAACCAAGAATCGTATAGACTGTTAAACTAGAGATGGCGAGAATAAATAGAATACTTAAATTAAGATCTGAAAGAGCAGCCGGTATAGTAAAGGGGGCTCATATAAATATAGCTAAAATTAGCCCTATAGTGGGGGTTAAAGTAAATAGAACTTGGGAAGAAGTCGTTGGTCGAATGGGTTCTTTAATAAAAAGTTTTACTCCGTCTGCAATTGGCTGAAATAAACCAAATGGTCCTACTACATTAGGGCCCTTACGATGCTGCATGTAACCCAGTACTTTTCGCTCAATTAGGGTGAGGAACGCTACTGCGAGGAGAATAGGTACAATATAAAGAACGGCTTGGATTACAGCCATTAAGTGTATCATAGTTAACGAGGGGATTTGAACCCCTAAATAAAAGGGCTTAGGTCTTTTGCATGGCCGGGTTTTGCTGCGTTAACATTCCCTTGTCGTGGGGGGGGTAATAGGTGTATAATTAAGTTGTGTTCATTATGATTAGTTATGGTTTGTTGAAACAGGGGCCATGCTATTCCGGCCCTTTCGTACTAGGAACAGCCCTTTATAGATAGAAACCGACCTGGATTACTCCGGTCTGAACTCAGATCACGTAGGGTTTTAATCGTTGAACAAACGAACCTTTAGTAGCGGCTGCACCACTCGGACACCCTGATCCAACATCGAGGTCGTAAACCCACTTGGCGATATGGACTCTAGAAGTGGATAGCGCTGTTATCCCCAGGGTAACTTGGTTCATTGATCAATAAAATTGGATCATTGTATGTTAATTTGTTAATTCTTAGAGGTGTAGCTCTTAGATTATGATTTTATTCTTTTCATTACGGAGGTTAGGCTGTTCTCCGTGGTCACCCCAACCCAAAACTAACGGATAGGTCTCTTAAGATATCTAGTAAGTTGTAGAGTTATTCGTTGAGTTTGAAGCTCCATGGGGTCTTCTCGTCTTATATTATTATCCCCGCTTCTTCACGGGGAAATCAATTTCACTGATTAGAAAAAGGAGACAGTGGAACCCTCGTGACGCCATTGATTCTAGTCCTCATTTAAAGAACAAGTGATTGTGCTACCTTCGCACGGTCAGAGTACCGCGGCCGTTAAATCCTGTCACTGGGCAGGCGGGACCTCTTATATTTTGGCAAGAGGCGATGTTTTTGGTAAACAGGCGGGGTTGTGTTTGCCGAGTTCCTTCTTTTTCTTTTAATCTTTCCTGGAATATCCTGGTGTTAGGTTAACGTTAAGGCTTATAAAGTTTTCTGGTGAAGTTGTTATATTAATGTCATCTACGTTAATTGCCAGTGGGATGGTCCATTCCGGCTTTAACTTATATTTAGGAGAAATTCTATTTCTTGTTACTAATTCTAGCATGATGACTTTTATAAGGGTATAAAATCACTCAGTAGTGGTAATGGGTTTAGGGTATGTCGAGAAATTAAAAAATTTCCACAATTAAGCTTTAACGCTTTTTTATAGGTGGCTGCTCTTAGGCCCACTTTTTTGGAAAAATAAGACTTTACCCAATAGCGGAGGTTGTATCCTGTTTCAAATAAGCTGTACCTTATTTGAATAGCTCCTAAGTTAATATTTTATGTTATATTGTATGATTAGATGAACTTAGGGGTGAACTAAAATTCTTTTCCTGAGTAACCAGCTATCTCTAAGTTCGATAGGTATATCACCTCTACTTAAAAATCTTCCCACTCTTTTGCAACAGAGACGGGTTGGCCCTGGGGGCTGTTTCGAAGTAGCTCACTTAGTTTCGGGGGGGCAAACTAAAGAATTGTTTTGCTTGATAGGACTAGCTAGACCATGATGCAAAAGGTACGAGGTTTTATCTCTGCTTTTCGGTGCTTAAAATTGTTTCATTTTTATTTCACCTTTCCCTTGCGGTACTTAATTTAAAGCGCCTATAAATTTTTTTATCACCTCTACTAAAAATTTCTAATGGTTTATGAAAAGCCTGAAGAATACGGGTGAATACGGGTGGGAGGAGGGCTTGGTTTTGGGCCCAAAATGATCAGAATTAAACAGATATTTTCTCGGTGTAAGCGAGAGGCTTTAGTTAAGCTACATTTTGTCCAAGCGCACTTTCCAGTACGCTTACCGTGTTACGACTTACCTCTTCTCTAATGCAAAGTGTGTTAGGAACTTTTGTTTGCTATTGAAGAGGGTGACGGGCGGTGTGTACTTGTCCCAGACCTAATTAAAAAGAACGCTCTATTTTCTTTTTACTACTAAATCCACCTTCATTTCTGAGTTTTCATGCAGGTTTTCGTGTGTTCTAGTTTAGAAATTGTAGCCCATCACTCCCATTTCATAGGCTGCACCTTGACCTGACGTATTGGTTAATGGAACATTAGGCCCACTGATCTTTCATATGGTAAACTTACGACGGAAGTATACAGGCTGATTGGCAAGAAATGGTTAGGTATAGCGGGTATAATCGATTGTAGGACAGGCTCCTCTAGGGGGATGGGACACCGTCAAGTCCTTTGGATTTAAAGCATGGCTTGTAATATCCTGGCGTTTATTTAGTAAATTTTTTTACGGCTAAGCATAGTGGAGTACCTAATTCCAGTTTGGTTCTTAGCTGTCGTGTGTTCAAGTAAAATTAGAGTAACTTTCGTAGTCGGTTTTCTAGAGAGCAGGCTTAACACTACCAGGCTTAAATATAACTCTAAATCAATTTATATCTTTAATCACGCTTTACGCCGAGCATTATCAACTAGAGCCTCCCCGAAGGGTTTGATGGTTTATCCGCGGCGGCTGGCACCACATTTGCCGGCCCAAATAATAAAATTCTTTTCTTCAACTGATTCAAGCTAGCGCTTATAATCAATGTTTGTTACTGCTGAGAGCCCTTGAGGGCGTGGTAAAACTAGGCGTCGTGGGCTGGATAATCCGTGCCTGATGCCGGCTCCTTGATCTAAAAAGATTTTAAGGGTGTTCTCACGGGCGTGCGGAGACTTGCATGTATAAGTTGAGAAGTTGTTGATAATAAGGCCGGGACCAATCCTCTATACCCTCAGGGCTTTTTAGGGCTCATCTTAGCGTTTTCAGCGCTACGCTATATATTTAAGCTATAAGAGTATGAGGTCAAGACATAATTTAATTAGAATATTGGTTTTGGGGATCAATAGTAGAGGTTAAATTCCTCTTGTCTTGAAGCCTTTGGCAGGGTACTAGTCTGCTGTCTTCGGCTTACAAGACCGATGTTTTGTAATAAACTACTAAGGCGGAGCTTTCACTTGGATTTGCACCAAGGGGTGGTGGCACCTAAAGCCAGTGGAGAACTTTCCTCCATTAAAAGCATATTTTAGGGCTTGTTTTGAGTAATTTGCGGGGATGTTCCAAAGATCAGTGAGGGGGGGGGAGGTAGTGATCTTTGGAACATCGGCGGAAATGATGTTTAGTAAGCCTTATATATACAGGTATATGTGTGTTTTACAAAATTAAAGTTTACTATAATCTCACACTAAT